GATATATCCATTTTATATCAAAACAAGATTCGTTACTATTTTCTAACTTTTCTATATTAATTGTACTCTTTTTATTAATTCTATATTAATAGAATTTGAAATATCAATTATTTTTTTGATTTCTTTTTATAAAACTTATATATATTATCTATATTATTTAATATAAATTTATTTTATTTGTGCATTCAGTCCTTTACTTTAGAATTGAAAGCCCTCCTTTGTGGAAATATTATCCTTGTCTTTGTTTATGTCTTGGATTGGAACAAATTACTATAATTCGACCCCGCCTACGGATCAATCTACATTTTTCACAAATTTTACGAGCAGAGGCCCTTATTTTCATATTTGTCATTCCTTAAATGAATCCCTAATCTCTTTATTGGAAGAAAATAAGGTTTCTTTAAATTTTTAACTTCTAAGCGTAAGCGTACCCCCCAAAAAAATATTTAAGTTGAAAAAAAAAAGTATAATTAAATGATTTATACTGCCCTTTTAACTTTCGGGATCATATACATATAAAATATGAGTACGTCGAGTCGAATCCTTTCGGAAACATAGACTATAATCAAACAAAATATGATTCTAGAATATAAAGGGGAATCTGGAACATACCCTTGGGAAGTTATTCCATAATTAAAACTTCATGAATCCATTTTATTTTTTATTCTTATTCCAGTTAAACTTCCGTCACGCATTCACTATTGTATGAAGAGTACTATTTGAAACCTATGTTTTTTCTCTTTTTTGACAAAAATGGATAGAAGTTTATCATCTCATATAATTCGGATATCAGAAAAATTACCATATATAACATAAAACTTCTCCGCCTATTCTTTCTAATCGAGCCTCTCGATCTGTTATTATACCTCTAGAAGTAGAAAGAATTACAATTCCCATTCCTCCTAAAATTCTAGGAATTCGTTGATAATTAGAATAGATTCGTAGACCGGGTGTACTGATCCGTTTTAAAATTAAAACAGGTTTATACGATCCTTTCCTATTTCTTCTATATCGTAGAGTTAAAACTAAAAAATATTTGTCGTTTTCCCGATGTTTTCTCACATTTTGAATAAAACCCTCTCGTAACAGTATTTTAACAATGTTTTCGTTAATGTTAGTAAATGGTATTTGAACCATTCCTTTTCTATTCATGTCAGCATTTCGTATAGAGGTTATTATGTCAGCGATGATGTCCTTACCCATGATAAACTAAAATGATTCTTATCCCTGATTTTTAATATAATCAACGTGCTCCTTTTTCTATTGTTTATTCTAAAATATTGATATCTTTTTTTTTTTATTTATTTTATTGAGGTGATCAAATCTTTATGAAATATATATATATATATCTATATATAGAGAATAATATAAAAATTACTATAATAATTACTACAAAAGGTATATGTGTCGAGATATAATTTATTAATGAATCTATTTTATTCACAAATAATATATCTATGCCAGAGTCTCGTCTTATAATACCTCCGGTGCTAATGAAACAATTTTTGTGAAATTTAACTGTCTCAATTCCCTGGCGATTGCGCCAAAAATTCGGGTTCCTTTTGGATTTCCTTCTTGATCGATGACGACCGCAGCATTATCATTATAGTGTATTATGATACCGTTGCTGCGTTTGAGTTCTTTACAAGTACGTACAATTACAGCTCTGATTACTTCTGATCTTTCTAAAGGCGTATTTGGTACAGCTTCCTTTATTACAGCAACAACAATGTCACCAATATAAGCATATCTCCGATTACTAGCTCCTATGATTCGAATACACATCAATTCGCGGGCTCCGCTGTTATCGGCTACATTCAAATGGGTTTGAGGTTGAATCATATCGTTTTTTTATCTCTTTTTTTTTTCAATTCAAGGGTTGAAGTAAAAAAAAAATATTCTGTGTTAAAAAAAAAAGAAACCTACAATTGACATTTTTTTCATCCCAAAGACCTCTTTCCTTTGGTTTTTTTTTATCCCGAAATAATGAATTGAGTTCGTATAGGCATTTTGGATGCTGCTATTGAAATAGCCTTTCTGGCTATATTTTCTGCGACTCCGCCCATTTCATAAAGTATTCTACCAGGTTTAACGACAGCTACCCAATATTCGGGAGATCCTTTTCCCGAACCCATACGCGTTTCGGTAGGTCTTACTGTAATCGGTTTGTCTGGAAATATGCGAACCCATATTTGTCCACCCCGGCGGACATTTCGTGACATTGCTCGCCGACCCGCTTCTATTTGTCTAGATGTGATCCACGCGGGCTCAAGTGCCTGAAGAGCATATCGTCCAAAGCAAATATGATTACCTCGATAGGATATTCCTTTCATCCTTCCTCTATGTTGTTTACGGAATCTGGTTCTTTGGGGGTTATAGTTGATGGTTGGTTGTTTTTCAATTCCATCGCTATTACAGAACTGTACATGAGATTTTCACCTCATACGGCTCCTCACGAATAAAATGGTTCAAAAATAAATAGATTTAGATTTAACTGATA